TCAAAAAAGGGGGGTTCCTCCTTTTATCGTTGTATGTGAAAGACATGTATTCTTCAAAATAGATCGTTCTTTTTAGTTATTATCTATACTTATTTCGTGTATGTGGATAATTTTTTTAATATACTCTTTTTAATATACATTGTTTTTTTACTTTAACATATAAATATATAATAAATATATATAATACAAATATATTTATATATACATGTATATGTGATATATATATCACATATACGTATGCGCGCACATCACATATATAAATGACATGAGGGAAAAAAATCAGAATAATTAAGAATCCCAATATTTGCCTTTTTTTTTTCAGATATTTTTTTTGTTGATTTCTTTTATTATTGTTCCTTTCTAAAAGGATAAAAAAGATAAGAATTGGTGAATCGAGAACAATTTGTAATTATAAGAAAAAAGAGTTTCTTTTCTTATGGAACATACATATCAATATGCGTGGATAATACCTTTTCTTCCACTTCCAGTTACTATGTCAATAGGATTTGGACTTCTACTTATTCCGACAGCAACAAAAAATATTCGTCGCATGTGGGCTTTTCCTAGCGTTTTACTCTTAAGTATAGCTATGGTGTTTTCAGCCAATCTGTCTATTCAACAAATAAATGGAAGTTTTATCTATCAATATCTATGGTCTTGGACCATCAATAATGATTTTTCCTTAGAGTTTGGATACTTGATCGATCCACTTACTTCTATTATGTCAATACTAATTACTACTGTTGGAATCATGGTTCTTATTTATAGTGACAAGTATATGTATCACGATCAAGGATATTTGAGATTTTTTGCTTATATGAGTTTTTTTAATACTTCTATGCTGGGATTAGTTACTAGTTCAAATTTGATACAAATTTATATTTTTTGGGAACTTGTGGGAATGTGTTCTTATTTATTAATAGGGTTTTGGTTCACACGACCAATTGCAGCAAGTGCTTGTCAAAAAGCTTTTGTAACTAATCGTGTAGGGGATTTTGGTTTATTGTTAGGAATCTTAGGTTTTTATTGGATAACAGGTAGTTTAGAATTTCGGTATTTGCTCGAAATAACTAATAACTTAATCCAGAATAATGGGGTAAATTCTTTATTTGCTACCTTGTGTGCTTCTTTATTATTCGTCGGTGCAGTTGCTAAATCCGCACAATTCCCCCTTCACGTATGGTTACCTGATGCTATGGAAGGACCCACTCCTATTTCGGCTCTTATACACGCTGCTACTATGGTAGCAGCAGGAATTTTTCTTGTAGCTCGGCTTCTTCCTCTTTTCATAGTCATACCTTATATAATGAATTTCATTTCTTTAATAGGTGTAATAACACTATTATTAGGGGCTACTTTGGCCCTTGCTCAAAGAGACATTAAAAAAAGCTTAGCCTATTCTACAATGTCTCAATTGGGTTATATTATGTTAGCTCTAGGTATAGGTTCTTATCGAGCTGCTTTATTCCATTTGATCACTCATGCCTATTCAAAAGCTTTATTGTTTTTGGGATCCGGATCTATTATTCATTCAATGGAACCTATTGTTGGATATTCACCAGATAAAAGTCAGAATATGGTTCTTATGGGTGGTTTAACAAGATATGTTCCAATTACAAGAACTACTTTTTTATTGGGTACACTTTCTCTTTGTGGTATTCCACCTCTTGCTTGTTTTTGGTCCAAAGATGACATTCTTAATGATAGTTGGTTGTATTCACCAATTTTCGCAGTAATAGCTTATTTCACAGCAGGATTAACCGCATTTTATATGTTTCGGGTATATTTACTTACCTTTGATGGGTATTTCCGCGTTCATTTTAAAAATTACAGTAGCACGAAAAATGGTTCG